TTTTATTGAAAAGATGGAAAAGAATAAATATCAATTAGTTCTGTATCCATTTTCATTTTATTATCTTATTTATTATCTTACTTAAGTAAAAAATGCGATTCAAATCCAAGAATAATTAAATAATTAAGATTTAATAGTTAATGGTTCAATTTGTCCTGAGTTGTTGTTTTGTGAAATAAAAAATGAAGTTTAGTAATCTTCCCGAGGGAAAAAATGTTAGTCTAGTTTATATCATGTTGGCGACATGGCCGAGTGGTAAGGCGGGGGACTGCAAATCCTTTTTCCCCAGTTCAAATCCGGGTGTCGCCTGATCAACACAAGACTCAAAATTCCTTATTATGTTCGGCCGATATATAACTCAATGAATTCTATTCCCTCACAGACGCAAAAGAACTGTTGATACTTGCTTGATTCTAAGCATCTGTCGCTTCTCAAAACTAAAAAGGATTTAAATCCTTGCGTCTAAGATTCAAGATTCTAGTGGAAGAGAATTTTGAAGTCCTTCCACTACAATGTAGTGAGTGGCTACTGACTGGATCTTCTCGATCTTAGCTTAAATTGAACTAAGCCGGATAGGCAAGTGAATTAGTGGGTGTGAAAAGAGCAGGAAAATACTTTGGATACAGACTCATGAAAGTCTATAAATGCGCAGGCATTCAATCAATATTAGATTGAATGGGTAATTGGCTTTTTTAGAAAAAAGTGAAAAAAGTCTTTCTTTTTGCACTAACCTCGAGCCAAGAATGAAATAGGCTATCCCCTGATTGGTTCAAGAGTGACAATCGGGAGTATAGTCAAAATTAAATCAAATTAGGAAAGACAGGGATGAATGATTTATCTTCATTCCACATTGTTTATGTCTTTTACTTATCAAGATCAACAAACGAAACAATAGATTTTCATTTCTATGTGTTCAATTAATAACATTCTCATACTACTTCCAAGAATGGCAAGGCCTATTTTGTGTAGGCTTAATGGTTCCCATTTCTACTATAAAAATCATATAAAAACTTGTTTGAAGTGTATTTAGTGTATTAATTTATTAATAGTCTTGGGTCAGAATCCTTTTTGACTGTTCACTATTGATCCACTATTATTAGTGAACAATAATGGACTAATTCCTTCATATTTATCGAGATAGGGGACATCATTCACATGGATATAGTAAGTCTTGCTTGGGCTGCTTTAATGGTAGTCTTTACATTTTCCCTTTCACTCGTAGTGTGGGGACGAAGTGGACTCTAAGTACTACTAATTAAGTTGATGAATCAAACTTTATCAATTGTTTTCTAGATAGCTCTGTAAAGCGCTTTAAATTATTACATTTTTTTATTTAATTCAAAGTTCCATTGTATTCTGGTCTGGTATAGTAATGTACTATAATGAATAATACCCTTTTTTCAATCAAACAGATATTTCAACAATTCTCCTGCTCGTATTCCGAAAGTAAAGGGGAGACAGAAAGAAATTCCAACCTAATTCTTCCTAAACTGATAAACCAACCAAATTTGACCACATATATCGACAATTAGTAAGAGGGGATTCCCTTTTATTTCTTTTATTTGTTTCCTTTTGTTTTCAAAGATAAAGTAGTACTTTTTTGAAATGACATAGATACGCACTTTCGATGTTCAAGCATTTTTACAACTCCTTTTCGAAATCCTAATAAGTTCCGTTCCCATAGAACTCCTTGAATTATTGGTCAGTGGTGTAATCAATTACTTCTTCATAATGTCAAAAAACAACTAGGTTTTATATATACCCATATTGCTTTTTACTTCATGTATTTTAGTCTTTCGATGTATGTCAGGATTCATAGTTCATATTTGAACTAAAAAAAACCTAAGAAACCTTGGAATTAGCATGGTAAGACTAAGAGGGGAGTTGTCTTTTGCTTTTTTGAGCTTGATTGGAATCAATACAAATCAAATGGATGAAACAAAGAATTAGAATAGGATAATATTAAGATTACATATACCTAATTCATATCACATATATGATATATGAAGATCAATCAATATTTTGATTGATCTATATTAATCGATAGAATCCGACTTTCTATACTTCACTAAGACTAAAAAAGTAACTAGTATGGTAGAAAGATGAATATATTTCTTTCTACCATACTATCAGATCTCATAGAATACTGCTGATTGTCGTTCGCTCATTTCATTAAGAATCAAAAGGCAAAGCTTTTATTTTTTCATTTTGTATTTATTCAATCATTAATAAGAACTAAGAAGCCAAGTTTCATTCAAATTAATTATTTTGATTTTGACTTATGGTTTTTACATATATGATAAGTAAAAAGGCAGTAGGAACTAGAATGAACAGTGCAGTAGCAATAAATGCAAGAATATTGACTTCCATAATATCATTATTTCGTTTTTTTTTACTTCGCAATAACTCGGGATTTAATCCCCTAGAGATGAGGAATCACTCTTTCGCCGGTAAATTCAATTCAATGAGATGAATTACATCGTGATGATATTGAATCAGATCAATATCATGAATAAGAATATCTGAGCTATCACATGGATTAATCGTCAAGAATTGAATAATATAATATAACATAGAAGGGTCCTTTATCCATACTGAATAAAAAATTGGATTAATGATCCAATCAATAATTTTTTATTTCTTATCCGTTTTCTCTTCTTGACTTTATTTTATATACCATAAATATACCATAATATATCACCAATTATCCGATCAAACATTTTGTGCCCATTTGCCCACTTTTTTGGTTACCAACCCATCGACGTGAAATGAAAAAAGGACGGAGTTAAGCTCTAAATTTCTTTTTGAATGTTAATAATCTAGTTTTCTTGACAACCAAAGAAGTGTGAGAAAGGTTAATCTTGGTATAAAAGATCTAATATTCCATACAATTCACTATTTTTTTGGTTGTTTCTTTGGACCCGAAGGAAAAAAAAGATTCATTCCCTTGCTCGGTGGGAAGAGATTCTTTTTTGTAATTAAGATTCCACACAATTGGAACCAAAAAATAGGTTTAACCTGAATGGGTTCTATCAGGGTAACTATGTTTAATTTATTTTATAATGTTAGTACAAAAAATGCTCTTAGTAAAAAAATAAACATATAGTATTGTTATACATTACAAGGATGAGGAGCAATCAAAAAAATACAGTAGATACTCTACTGGAATTCTGAATATGCTGCCCCCAATAATTGTACTAATTCACATATGGCTCTCTCCCACCAATTGTTACTATTTGAAATAGAACGGATTTTTTTGATGATAAATGCTAAAAAATAACTAAAGATCACTTTTGGGGGGAATGAAATTATGTTCCCCGTACCCTTTTCTCCGAATAAAGAAGGGGTGGATTGAGTATATATTGGATACGTCGGGACTGACGGGGCTCGAACCCGCAGCTTCCGCCTTGACAGGGCGGTGCTCTTACCAATTGAACTACAATCCCCCTAAAAAGTATATCCATATTATTTTTATTTCATTCAAAGCCCATCTATTTTGAATTACTGCGTTGTAACAGAGATTCGCGGATATATTGATAGTTCCGTGAATGCTTAGTGAAAACAACACGGATTACTAGTAATCCATGTTGTTATTCTCAAATCGATTGAGAATCCATTTTTTCAAAAAAAAAAAAGAGAAAATAAAAAATGTAAGTAGGGATATATTAGAAAGTTTTCTTTTTTTCCTGCGAATTCCTTATTTCTAGAAAACAAATGGGTTCTATCCATTCATGGTGGATCAGCGCATTTTTGGGCCGAGCTGGATTTGAACCAGCGTAGACATATTGCCAACGAATTTACAGTCCGTCCCCATTAACCGCTCGGGCATCGACCCAGGAACAATCACTTCTAAGGTTATTTAGAATCCATGATCAACCTCCTTTCATAGTACCCTACCCCCAGGGGAAGTCGAATCCCCGCTGCCTCCTTGAAAGAGAGATGTCCTGAACCACTAGACGATGGGGGCATGTTTTCCTGACCGACCCATACTATGTTCATAATATGACTAGTTTTTCGAAATTGTCAATATAATGGAATAATATGACTAGATCTGACGGATCTTTCTGTCGTCCATGATTCCATATAATTTATTGATTCCTCATTTCTAGTCATGAATCCTTCATTCAAATCGACATTCTATATTTCTCTATATAGATTGATTCTATATAAATTAGAAAAATTGCGAATTGATTCTAGAAATATAGAAAGTGAAATTCTTTTTATTAGATTAGATATTATCTATAAAAAGAAAAGAATCTCTAAATAAAAAACAAAAGAATATGAAGTCTAAGATACTCGCATGGAGTAATTTGTCTTTCAGAAAAGGTTTTAACTTCATTTCTTCCACTCTTCATTCATTGATTTACCTTTGTTAAGATGATATATACCTATCTATATCTCCCCACTAAACTAGGAAAAAAAAAAGAGAAATGGAAATCCGGAATAAAAAAATAATCTACAAATTTTTACCTAAGAAATTTAGTTCAGTAGACAAGTAGAATCTCTTGATCATATGATTCGATGAAAGATCTTGGATCTATGCCTAAATCAAATTGGGAAGTACATGTATCAAGTGAATGAGGTTCAGATGGGGGAAATTCAATAAAAGTAATTAGGGCCATTGTGAAATTGAAACAATTTATTGCATTGATATCAATAAACCTTTTCTTTTTAACTATACTAGGTAAAGAAAAACGGAATAGTCCACAACCCGCTATGAGTCTATTGCATATACTTATGTATAGAATATATGTACATATATCTAGTTTATCCGTATAGTAACTCAGTCAGGAATTTAATAAAAAGGGCCCTTTTAACTCAGTGGTAGAGTAACGCCATGGTAAGGCGTAAGTCATCGGTTCAAATCCGATAGGGGGCTTTCGTACCCTCCTGTCTTAGTATTAATATTTGGAGAATACAGATATTCCTTCTATTAATATTTAGGAATACTAATAATAAAAAAAAACAACCGTATAATGGGATCCTAATAAGTTATTATT